GATCAAGAAAAGAATAGCAATAGCTAAATGATGATGCGCAATATCGCTCAACCATAGACCGCCGGTTATTGGGTCTAGTCCTCCGCGAAAACTCAGAAATTCTGCGTATTTGGACCAATTCAAGGTGAAAAAAGGGGTTGCTCCTTCGGCAAAACTAGGATAAAGTTGAGCCAAAAGGTCGCGATTCAAGATAAATTCATGAGGAAGTGGTATCTCTTTAGGATCAACCCCAGCGTCAAGAAATTGGTTAATCGGTAAAGATACATGGATTTGGTGTCCCGCCCAAGAAAGAGACCCAAGTCCTAATAACCCCGCTAAGTGGTGATTCAACATGGATTCTACATCTTGGAACCAGGCCAATTTTGGAGCGGCCTTGTGATAATGGAACCAACCAGCAAAAAGCATTAACGATGCAAAAATCAATGCACCGATTGCGGTACAATAGAGTTGTAATTCACTAGTTATTCCAGATGCTCGCCAAATCTGAAAAAACCCAGAGGTTATTTGGATTCCTCGGAAACCCCCGCCTACATCACCATTCAATATTTCTTGCCCTACTATTGGCCAAACTACCTGAGCACTGGGTCCAATGTGAGTAGGATCACTTAGCCATGCTTCATAATTGGAAAAACGGGCACCATGGAAGTACATGCCACTCAACCAAAGAAAGATAATGGAGAGTTGACCGAAATGAGCACTAAAGACTTTTCGAGAGATCTCCTCCAAATCACCGGTCTGACTATCGAAATCGTGAGCATCAGCATGTAGGTTCCAGATCCAAGTGGTAGTATCAGGGCCCTTAGCTATTGTTCTTGAGAAATGGCCGGGTTTGGCCCATTCCTCAAAAGATGTTTTTACAGGATCCCTATCCACAACAATTTTTACTTCTGGTTCCGGCGAACGAATAATCATTAAGTCCTCCTCTTTCCGGACAAGACATACAAAGAGACCCGCCAACTGTCTTTTTAGTGAACCTTTGAAAGATAGATATTATGATTAGTCCTTTTCTTTACTATCTATCGTCCTTCTATTTTTTTTAGTTATTCACTGGAGCAATTATATATTGAAGTCAATCCGAGGCAAGTGTTCGGATCTATTATGACATAAGGATTAGGTGCCTAACGGACATTGTTTATCTTGGAAAATTATTTCCCGACGTAACAAAAAAAATATTTTTTTAATTTAAGAAGCTAGTGTATTTTTTTTTTGAGGGTATAAGCTCCTATCTACATCTACTTTCCTTGAGTATAGATTTTTTTATTCGATTCCAAATTCCAAGATAACTCATTAGAATTATTAATAAGACGGTCCTGATATATTAGCAATATTTAGATTGTCACCCTTTATTCGCTTTGTTACTTCTATTCTAGACCCTATCCCTATCGTTTATCCTTATGAAATATCATATAAAATAGAAGGTAGAAGAAAGGGATATAATGAAATTCTTGATTCGATCTTCCGACCTAATTTATTTGATTAATGGATCAACAACCAAACTACCCATTTTATGAAAAAGGGGAGTGGTCTTATTCAAATTCAAAGCGCTTCGTAATCTTCAACCAGTTCTGTGCTTCAATATAATTTCCCGGAGTAAGCGCTATAGCTTGTTTCCAATACTCAGCAGCTTGATCAAACCAAGCTTCCGCAATTTCCGAATCACCCTGTAGAATGGCCTGTTCTCCTCGGTCGGAATAGGCAGTTCCTTCCCCTAGAACCGTACTTGAGAGTTTCCTACCTCATACGGCTCAGAAATTGCTATCTTAATTTCCCCTATCTTAACTGAATTCGATTTCTCAAAAATCGATCCAATTTCTTCTTGGGTTAAGCAGAAGAAGTTAATTACCTAAGTTTCAAACCCTAATTTTGATCAATAATCAGTTTGATCTTTTCTCCCACCTTCAGAAGAATGAAGCATAGATAGACCTATAGCCTTCGTTCGAATTTTCTGAAAGGTAACTATCTCGGCTTCATATATGAAATTTCTATAGAATCCTTGAAAAAGACTTTTTCCCATAAGAAAGAAAAAAGAACTTACTATCTTTGGGATCTGATACTACACCGCTGCTTAATTCCTTAGTGGATCGGCTCTATTACATAAGCAGATTCCTCAATTTTGCCCCATATCATGGGATAAGTAAGCAGTTTTTTTTAGTTGTATCGACCCAGTCGCTCACTAATGGATCTTTACGGTGCTTTCTCTATCAATTTTGGAACTTTATCCATAGAGTAGTAGTATAGGCCATACTTTCTTCCTATTTTGATTCTCGTGAAGTGTCCTTCCTTCCTACAGCTGATAGGGCAAAATCGTTGTTTTGACGATCCCTATGTAGAAAGCCCTTTTTCTAGTAAATACTAGAAAATTTGATCCTTTCTTTTTTTTTCTTCTTTCTATAGTGGAGATAGTCGCACGTAATGACAGATCACGGCCATATTATTAAAAGCTTGTGGTAAGAAGGGGTTTCGTTCTAGTGCCCGGAAATAATATTCCAAAGCCTTTGTATGCTCTCCATTGCTTGTGTGTATAAGGCCTATGTTATAGAGTATATAACTTCGATCATAGGGATCAATTTCTAGTCGCGTAGCTTCATAATAATTCTGCAAAGCTTCCGCATAATTTCCTTCGGATTGAGCCAACATCCGTTACGGTCGTTCATTCTATTCAAAAAATCTCCGTTCCAAAACCGTACATGAGGTTTTCATCTCATACGGCTCCTCCCTTCTGTACATAGTACTAAGCGAAAAAATCTATAGAATAAAAATAGAATTAGTCCCATCTCATTATGGACCGAAAGGGGCTGGTATTTTTCCAAGAAATCTCTAGCCAACCTTCCCGCAAGAGGTTTTTCTTAACACCAATGAATTCTATTAATGCTAGAGGAAAACGATAGCTCCAAGAATTTCTTTGTTCTCAACGCCTCCTTTTTAGAGGAATTAGCCACTTCAACGATCTTTGATGGTTATAGGGGTATCCAAAGTACAAACCTGATGGTTGTTTGTTATCCCAACCATTCTTCCCAGCCCTGATACCGATCAGGAAAGGGCTAATTTCTAACAAAGTTTTTCTCTTGTTGATTCCTATTTCTAGGTGTAGTGCTTTTCTCCCCTATGCTGCCTATTGGTACTAGTAGAGTAGGATTGGCCTGTAATACAGAACCTATCCTGTAGGTGTAACCTTTCGCTCAATACTCAAATCTACAATTGAAGCATCTGAGGCCGCATCAATCGAGGATACACGACAGAAGGAATTGTTAGTTCACCTCACCTTCTCCAAGCGTGGGTTTCCTTTACTAATTTTGTTCTCTCTATGCGAACCCCCTCTCTTTCTCATAAGACTGAGGTGTAGGTAGGGATAAAAAAAAGAGTTAAATCGCACCATCTCTATAATAAGTAAATGCCCTTTTTTCCCCTGAGGTTGTCGGAATTATTCGCAATAAAATATTGGCTACAATTGAGGAGGTCTTATCAATGAAATTTCCATTTATACGGGATCTAGGCATAATTCCCAACCCATTCTATATAGAATTGTTTTCATTCCTTCACAAAATAACATAAAAACAAACACATTCGATTCTTATAAATCGATCGATCCATATATATGCTCTAAGTGGATAAGAGAGGTATGGATTTTCCGCTCAGCTCAAATTGTCTCCTTTTCCTTCTGTTTGGACAAGAAGAGATATGAAATATTTGACTAAGATTGGATTTCATTCCACTTTTCTATTTCTCAACAATAACTTCTCTCATCAGCTATTTCGCGTTTTCAAAGTCATTAATTGTCTCATACCCTTTTTTGGATTTCGATTGTATGGCGTAGCGTACCTTATGCAAACAGAATTTTAGGGTTCCTTTATTTTATTATGGAATAAGAAGAATTCTTCCATTCTCTTTTTCTTTGGTTTGGGGAAAACCCAAACTAAAACTTTTCGAGGGATCGGAATTCCTAGTAAAAAAATCCTGGATCCTTCCACTTAGATGAAAAGGAATTTTTCCAATAGAACCATGGAACCCCCGAGCGGTTGTGGTTGTACCTGTACTGCAGGAATAGGAAAACTCGCTATTCACTCAGTTTATTTTCCATAATAAGATTATGTAGGAGAGATGGCCGAGCGGTTCAAGGCGTAGCATTGGAACTGCTATGTAGACTTTTGTTTACCGAGGGTTCGAATCCCTCTCTTTCCGTTTCTCTTAATTCATCAACGTTAACGATCACAATGTATCAAATCAAATAACAGTTTATTCCAGCAATAATACCTTTATTTAATAGAAATTCTCTATAGTAAATTACTGTGGTATGTAAAATACACATAGAGGAAAGAACAAAAAAGAAAAAAGGATCCTAGGGTTAATCCATTTCTGCTAGTTGAATGGGAAAATACGAATTAAGGGCCTTAGGTCGATTTAGTTCGGGGAAAGGGGAAGGGGAAGAAAATTCTATGAACCTTTCCTTTTTTTATTAAGTTCAAGTCTTACGAGAGTAATATTCTACAACTAACAACTCATTTATTTTGAGACCGACCCACTTCCTATCTAGGATTTTTTTAACTAGTCCTTTATATTGCAATGTGTCAATCGTCAAATGCTTTGGCAATTTCCCCGGGTCGGATGAAGCAATAGAATTTTGAACCAGACGTTTTGATCTTTGGTTATCCTTCGTAGTAATAATATCTCGGGGTTTGCAACGAAAACTTGGTATATCGACTATACGACCATTAACTAAAATATGTCTATGGTTAACTAATTGCCGGGCCTCAGGAATGGTTGAAGCCATACCCAATCGAAAAAGGATATTATCCAAACGCATTTCAAGTAATTGTAGTAAAACCTGACCTGTTGACCTTTTTGCTTTTCCAGCGATATGTACATATCTAAGTAATTGCCGTTCTGTCAGACCATAATGAAAACGCAATTTCTGTTTTTCTTGAAGACGAATACGATATTGCTCTTTTTTCCCAGAATGGAATTTCTTTTTCAGATTACTTCCGGATTTAGGTGTTTTTCTAGTGAGTCCTGGTAAAGCTCCCAGACGGCGTATTTTTTTAAAACGAGGTCCTCGATAACGGGACATGAAGACTCCTTTTTTATTTTATTGAAATTTCATTTTACACAATTAATTTCATTGTATTTACATTACAGAATACATCGAAATTAAAACTGAATTAAACTAAAGGATAAACAGAGTAAAATCTACTAAAGTACCACAAAAAATGGAATTTCATCAACATCTGGATTTTTTGTATATATATTATTTATTTTATTGTTTTGTATCTAGCAAAATTGTAAGATAGAACCACAGAATAGATCCTGGATTCTCCATTTAATTCGGAGAAAAAGAGAGATTCTTGTTCATGGAACATCGATATAGAAAAAAGCCGACTATCGGATTTGAACCGATGACCCTCGCATTACAAATGCGATGCTCTAACCTCTGAGCTAAGTGGGCTTACATAACAGAAATAGTGTAACAAATAGAAATATGTATAGTATAGGAAATCTGTAAAATGTCAGATCTTAATTATTAATCTTAGCTATTAACTAGTAATCTTAGCTATTAACTAGAGGATATCCTTAAATAGGATTATAGAATTTATTGAACTTTCTTTTTATTTCTCTAATTCGCAAATTGATTTTTTCTAATAGAATAAAATCTATTCCAATTTCTATATTGAATTTGATTTCAGATATTTTCAATTTGATACGGCTCGGACAAGTAATCTAATACATAGAAAAGAATAATATATATGAAAGATATAATAAAAAGAAAATGCGAATTTCTTGGCATTTTCATTCGATCATTATAGACATTTTTTGAGATATTTTGTTTTTTTTGTTATTTCTTAATAATTTAATGATTAATATTTCACTAAGGAGAACATAGAATCATAGCAAATGAAATTGCTAATTCTGATTAGAAAAAAAAAGAATGAATATCAAGCGTTATAGTATGATTTTGAATACTCTAAAAAAGAAAGGTGGGGGGGGTGGGGGAGAGAAAAACTTTTGGATATATTGATTCGGATTGAATTGCAAATACATCAACGATAGAATCAATTCAATTCTGAATTGCAACGAGCAGGGTCTCTCAAATAGAGACGAACTGCTAGACTACGTCGAGTAATGAATTCAACGATTCAAAAAAAAAACTAAGAGATGGATGAAATTACACAAGGAATCTGGGTCTCAATCAAAGAAAAGGAAAATGGGGATATGGCGAAATCGGTAGACGCTACGGACTTGATTGTATTGAGCCTTGGTATGGAAACCTGCTAAGTGGTAACTTCCAAATTCAGAGAAACCCTGGAATTAAAAAAGGGCAATCCTGAGCCAAATCCGTGTTTTGAGAAAACAAGTGGTTCTCGAACTAGAATCCAAAGGAAAAGGATAGGTGCAGAGACTCAATGGAAGCTGTTCTAACGAATCGAGTTGATTACGTTGTGTTGGTAGTGGAACTCCCTCGAAATTAGAGAAAGTAAGGGGTTTATACATCTAATACACACGTATAGATACTGACATAGCAAACGATTAATCACAGAACCCATATCATAATATAGGTTCTTTATTCTTTTTTAGAATGAAATTAGGAATGATTATGAAATAGAAAATTCATAATTTTTTTAGAATTATTGTGAATCCATTCCAATCGAATATTGAATAATCAAATCCTTCAATTCATAGTTTTCGAGATCTTTTAAAAAGTGGATTAATCGGACGAGGATAAAGAGAGAGTCCCATTCTACATGTCAATACTGACAACAATGAAATTTCTAGTAAAAGGAAAATCCGTCGACTTTATAAGTCGTGAGGGTTCAAGTCCCTCTATCCCCAAACCCTCTTTTATTCCCTAACTCTAACTATAGTATTTATCCTCTTTTTTTTCTTTTTATCAATCGGTTTAAGATTCATTAACTTTCTCATTCTACTCTTTCACAAAGGAGTGCGAAGAGAACTCAATGGATCTTATGCTATTCATTGAATAGATTTCTTTTTTATTATATATAGTATCGGCAAGGAACTTCGATTATTAATTCTATTTTTAAGTATTATTAAGTAAGCCATGCACAATGCATAGGACTACCCCCCCCCCATTTCCAAATTTGGAATTTGGAATACTTTATTGATTTTTTAGTCCCTTTAATTGACATAGATACAAATACTCTATTAGGATGATGCACAAGAAAAGGTCAGGATAGCTCAGTTGGTAGAGCAGAGGACTGAAAATCCTCGTGTCACCAGTTCAAATCTGGTTCCTGGCACAGAAAAAAAAAAAAGGATCTACCGAATAGGTATTGATACAAATACCTCGAGATAGGTTGGGATACATATTCGTTAATAATATAGATAGAGTATGATTTATATAGATAGAGTATGATTTATTCATCTAAGTAGATAAATCTCTAAATAGAGGCACTTCTTTTTAGAAAAGGGTAAAAATCTCTGGTTCTTTTCTTTATGGTACAGAAGGAGATGAGATTAGGTTCCCTTTTCTTCATTTTTGCATTTCTT